AATATTCGTGTGGTATTTTCTCAGATTTTGCACGTGTAATACATGTTCCTTCTATTTCTCCGAGTAAAGCTCTTCGCATCGCGATGCCTATTGTATCGGCTTGGCCTTTCATAAGTGGGGCCAGAATAAAGCGTCCATAATAAAGACGCTTACTGTCTGCTCTTGATTCAACACATTTCCACTGTAGTGTCCGAGTAGATACTGTTACTTTCTCTCGAACCATAGTAATATTATTTGATCAAATCATTGAATTATTTATTTCTCTTGAAATCTCTTCAATGTTTACACACGTCTTTTTTTGGGAGGCCTACAGCCATTATGTGGCATAGGGGTTACATCCCGTACGAAACTTAATAGTATGCCGCTTCTACGAATAGCTCTTAATGCCGCATCTCTCCCGAGACCCGGGCCCTTTATCATGACTTCTGCTCGTTGCATACCTTGATCCACCACTGTCCGAATAGCATTTCCCGCTGCGGTTTGAGCGGCAAATGGTGTCCCTCTTCTTGTACCCTTGAATCCACAAGTACCGGCAGACGACCAAGAAATTACTCGACCCCGTACATCTGTAACAGTCACAATGGTATTGTTGAAACTTGCTTGAACATGAATAACTCCCTTTGGTATTCTACGCGCATTCTTACGTGAACCAATACGTCTATTTCTACGTGAGCCGATTTTTGGTATAGGTTTTGCCATATTTTATCATCTTATAAATATAAGTCAAAGATATATGGATATATCCATTTCATGTCAAAACAGATCCTGGTTTTTTTACTGATTTTTTTGTACATCTGTACATCTTCATGTCAAAACAGATCCTGGTTTTTTTACTGATTTTTTTGTACATCTGTACATCAGGTCCTTTCTATTTTGGGAGTCCCTTTTGGTTTAAAAAGATTATCCTTGTCTTTGTTTATGTCTCGGGTTGGAACAAATTACTATAATTCGTCCCCGCCTACGTATTAATCGACATTTTTCACAAATTTTACGAACAGAGGCCCTTATTTTCATATTTGTCACTCCCTTTCTTAATTCTGAATCTACTTAAATTGGAAGAAAATAAGTTTCTTAAAATTTCTAACTTCGAATTGTATCCCTACGAAAGAATGTTGAAATCAAAAAATCACCAAATTCTTTGAGTCTTTACTTTTTAATATACTAAATATACAAATTCTATTTCCTTTAGTTGAATCATAAGAACTTACCCAAATTTTGGTTCTATTTACGGGTAGTATATGTATAAAATTACGTTGAACCTTTCCCGAAGCAAAACCCAGAATCGGATTTTCATTATCTAAACGAACTTGAAATATACATACCATTGGGACGTAGTTCAGTAATTAAATCCTCACGAATCCTTTTTTGTTCTTTCATTCCGGGTAAAACGGCTTTGAAGCATCAACTAATCAAAGAGGCATAATATTATATTAGAAACCTACCCTAATTACTCTTTTTTTTTTCACAAATATGAAAGTTCCGCATATGATTTGGCTATCAGAAAGATTACCATATATAACACAAAATTTCCCCGCCGATTCCTTCTATTCGAGCCTCTCGGTCTGTCATTATCCCTCGAGAAGTAGAAAGAATTACAATTCCCATTCCGCCTAAAATTCTCGGAATTCGTTGATAGTTAGAATAGATTCGTAGGCCGGGCCGGCTGATCCGTTTTAAATTTAAAACAGTTCTATACGGTCCTTTCCTATTTCTCCTATGTCGTAGGGTTAAAACCAAAAAAAAATTACGGCTTTCCTGATGTTTTCTCACGTTTTCAATAAAACCTTCTCGTAAAAGGATTTTAACAATATTTTCAGTGATGTTAGTAGATGGTATTCGAACTGTTCTTTTTTCATTCATGTCAGCATTTCGTATAGAGGTTATTATGTCAGCAATAGTGTCTTTACTCATGATAAACTAAGATTATTGTTGCCCCCGAATTTTGATATAATCAACATGCTCTATTTCTTTTTTTCTGAATTCATAAATATTTATGAATTTTAAAAGGTATATACGTGATATACAAACAATCTACGAATTTAATTTAAATTAATCCATTTCATTCAAATATTATAAAACTATATCATGGTATTCCCTTATAATACTTCAGGTGCTAATGAAACGATTTTAGTGAAATTTAACTGTCTTAATTCCCGGGGGATCGCGCCAAAAATTCGGGTTCCCTTTGGATTTCCTTCTTGATCAATAACAACAGCAGCATTGTCATCATATCGTATTATCATACCGTTGTCGCGTTTGAGTTCTTTACAAGTACGTACAATTACAGCTCGGATCACTTCTGATCTTTCTAGAGGTGTATTTGGTACTGCTTCTTTGATTACAGCAACAATAACGTCACCGATACGAGCATATCGTCGATTACTAGCTCCTATGATTCGAATACACATCAATTCTCGGGCCCCGCTGTTGTCCGCTACATTCAAATGGGTTTGAGGCTGAATCATATCTTTTTTTTATTGGTTTTGTCTTTTGCAATGTAAAGGGTGAAAAAAAAGAAATATTGTTTGTTCAAAACAAAACAAGAAACCTACAATTGTTTTTTTATCAAAAAAATTATTTCCTTTTGTTATACGTTCCTATCCTATACCGAAAGAATGAATTGAGTTCGTATAGGCATTTTTGATGCCGCTATTGAAATAGCCTTTCTGGCTATATTTTCTGCCACTCCGCTCATTTCATAAAGTATTCTGCCGGGTTTAACAACAGCTACCCAATATTCGGGAGATCCTTTCCCCGAACCCATACGTGTTTCTGTAGGTCTTACTGTAACTGGTTTGTCTGGAAATATACGTACCCAGATTTTTCCGCCGCGGCGTGCATTTCGTGTCATTGCTCGCCGCCCCGCTTCTATTTGTCTAGACGTGATCCAAGCGGGTTCAAGTGCTTGAAGAGCATATCTACCAAAGCAAATACGATTACCTCGATAAGATATTCCTTTCATTCTTCCTCTATGTTGTTTACGGAATCTGGTTCTTTTGGGGTTATAGTTGATGGTTGTTTATCAATTCCACCCATCTCTACTACAGAACCGGACATGAGAATTTCTTCTCATCCAGCTCCTCGCGAATTAAATGATTAAAAATAAAATACATGCTGAATACTGAATCGGGAGATTCTTTGAAATTTCATTTAATAGAATTTTTTTATCTTTTGATTTGGTATATAATATAATTAATCACGTATTCTATTTATAGATAATGTAATTTTATAGATAATGTAATTTTAGGTATAATGTTATAATGAATCTTTATTTTATTTTGCTTTTTATTATCATATCGAATTTATTCAAATTTCTAAAAAAAAAATTCGCGGGCGAATATTTACTCTTTCAACATTTAGTTGTAAGATTGGTTTATGACATAATCTTTCAAAAAAAAAAAATGAATTCTGGTTCGTTCCGCCATCCTACCCACTGAATCATTAGGATTCCTTTTCAATAGAATCTGATGCATTCACAGGTTCTGTCGTTCCCACCACCTCTCGAGTAATGATTAGGTCTGAACTCTACAACGGAGCCCCTAATGAAATTAGTTTTTGAGTCAACCTTCTCAGTCTTTATTGGCTCGGGGCTCTTTATTTGTGGTTTTATCCACGTATTTGTTTAATTAGGGATCAATCAGTATTGATGCTTTATTACATTCTTTTTTATGAGATGACTCATAGACCGTACATATTGGAATCATATATCGTTGATATTCTTTTTCTATCTTTCTCTCACCCTTCCATTTATCTGTATACTTTTCTTGCTTTACAACCCATAATCAGATTGGTTTTTCTTTTTTGTTTTTGCAAAAAAAGATTTCAGTTGCTACAACGATATGACTTATATATCATATATATCATATTTTGACTGGCTCTTTCTTTATATCCAGATAACGCGAAGCGATGAGTTGGTTATTAGTTCTATAGTTATTAGTTCGTACTACGGGCTGTTCCATTTTTTTGAATCCTAATCCTACAAAAACCAACGAGTCACACACTAAGCATAGCAATTATACCAAATGATTAATTGGATTTTTATTCAACCTTATAGAATTGTTCATTTTTTTATCACTAAATAGAACTAAATACAAGTCGAGTAAATGCTTATTATTCTTCGTCTACAAATATCCAAATTTTGATACCTAATACCCCGTAGATAGTTCGAACTGCGTAGGAACAATAATCTATTTTGGCTCGAATGGTTTGTAGAGGAACCCTACCTTCTCTGATCCATTCGACACGTGCAATTTCTTTTCCGTCGATACGCCCTGCTATTTGTACTTGAATTCCTTTTGTACCTGCCTGCTCAGTTAATTCAATAGCTTTTTTCATTGCTTTGCGAAATGAAACTCTATTTTTTAATTGCCCGGCTATAAATTCCGCAAGAATATTGGGGTGGCTATAAGGGTTTACAATTTTTGTAATAGCAATGTTGAGTTTTCGGTTTACACAATTAAGTTCTTTTTGTACATTGAACTGTAATTCTTCGATTTTGCGAGTCCTTTCTTCTATTAATAACTTGGGGAATCCCATATAGATTATGATTTGAATCAAATCAATTCTTTTTTGAATCTCTATACGTGCAATTCCCTCGACATTAGAGGATATTTTCAGATTTTTTTGTACATAATTTTTGATACAATCTCGTATTTTTTGATCTTCTTGTAGATCTTCGGAATAATTCTTTGGTTGTGCAAACCAAACAGAATGATGACCTTGAGTTGCACCAAGTCTGAAACCAAGTGGATTTATTTTTTGTCCCATAGTCCCCCACTACTATATATATCGTGAAACATCATATCGGTGTGTTTTTTTTTATCCATTCGGGTTTTTTTAAGCATAACATAATATAGCGTATTTTTAGTTTTTCTAATATGGAATATTCTTTCTTTAAATATTCCTCAGTTGCTTTTTCCTTTTATCTCTTTCTAGTTGTTCATCTACAGATATATCTTTCAACACAATAGTTATATGACAGGTCGATCTTCTTATCGGAT